TTTAGAGATTTATCTACTTAGATGAATAAATCATACTCTATCTATATTATTAACGAATATGTATTCCAACCTATCTCGAGGTATTTGTATCAATACCTATTCGGTAGATCCTTTTTTTTTTCTGTGCCAGGAACCAGATTTGAACTGGTGACACGAGGATTTTCAGTCCTCTGCTCTACCAACTGAGCTATCCTGACCTTTTCTTGTGCATCATCCTAGTAGAGTATTTGTATCTATGTCAATTAAAGGGACTAAAAAATCAATAAAGTATTCCAAATTCCAAATTTGGAAATGGGGGGGGGTAGTCCTATGCATTGTGCATGGCTTACTTAATAATACTTAAAAATAGAGTTAATAATCGAAGTTCCTTGCCTATACTATAATAAAAAAGAAATCTATTCAATGAATAGCATAAGATCCATTGAGTTCTCTTCGCACTCCTTTGTGAAAGAGTAGAATGAGAAAGTTAATGAATCTTAAACCGATTGATAAAAAGAAAAAAAGAGGATAAATACTATAGTATAGTTAGAGTTAGGGAATAAAAGAGGGTTTGGGGATAGAGGGACTTGAACCCTCACGACTTATAAAGTCGACGGATTTTCCTTTTACTAGAAATTTCATTGTTGTCAGTATTGACATGTAGAATGGGACTCTCTCTTTATCCTCGTCCGATTAATCCACTTTTTAAAAGATCTCGAAAACTATGAATTGAAGGATTTGATTACTCAATATTCGATTGGAATGGATTCACAATAATTCTAAAAAAATTCTGAATTTTCTATTTCATAATCATTCCTAATTTCATTCTAAAAAAGAATAAAGAACCTATATTATGATATGGGTTCTGTGATTAATCGTTTGCTATGTCAGTATCCATATGTGTGTATTAGATGTATAAACCCCTTACTTTCTCTAATTTAGAGGGAGTTCCACTACCAACACAACGTAATCAACTCGATTCGTTAGAACAGCTTCCATTGAGTCTCTGCACCTATCCTTTTCCTTTGGATTCTAGTTCGAGAACCACTTGTTTTCTCAAAACACGGATTTGGCTCAGGATTGCCCTTTTTTAATTCCAGGGTTTCTCTGAATTTGGAAGTTACCACTTAGCAGGTTTCCATACCAAGGCTCAATACAATCAAGTCCGTAGCGTCTACCGATTTCGCCATATCCCCATTTTCCTTTTCTTTGATTGAGACCTAGATTCCTTGTGTAATTTCATCCATCTCTTAGTTTTTTTTTTTGAATCGTTGAATTCATTACTCGACGTAGTCTAGCAGTTCGTCTCTATTTGAGAGACCCTGCTTGTTGCAATTCAGAATTGAATTGATTCTATCGTTGATGTATTTGCAATTCAATCCGAATCAATATATCCCAAAGTTTTTCTCTCCCCCACCCTTCTTTTTTAGAGTATTCAAAATCATACTCTAACGCTTGATATTCATTTTTTTTTTTTTCTAATCAGAATTAGCAATTTAATTTGCTATGATTCTATGTTCTCCTTAGTGAAATATTAATCATTAAATTATTAAGAAATAACAAAAAAAAAACAAAATATCTCAAAAAATGTCTATAATGATCGAATGAAAATGCCAAGAAATTCGCATTTTCTCTTTATTATATCTTTCATATATATTATTCTTTTCTATGTATTAGATTACTTGTCCGAGCCATATCAAATTGAAAATATCTGAAATCAAATTCAATATAGAAATTGGAATAGATTTTATTCTATTAGAAAAATCAATTTGCGAATTAGAGAAATAAAAAGAAAGTTCAATAAATTCTATAATCCTATTTAAGGATATCCTCTAGTTAAGCATATCAAGCTAACTTGATTTTTATGAAGTTCTAGTATTTTTTTCTAAGTAGAACTTCAAATTTCGAACTAGTTAATAGCTAAGATTAATAATTAAGATCTGACATTTTACAGATTTCCTATACTATACATATTTCTATTTGTTACACTATTTCTGTTATGTAAGCCCACTTAGCTCAGAGGTTAGAGCATCGCATTTGTAATGCGAGGGTCATCGGTTCAAATCCGATAGTCGGCTTTTTTCTATATCGATGTTCCATGAACAAGAATCTCTCTTTTTCTCCGAATTAAATGGAGAATCCAGGATCTATTCTGTGGTTCTACCTTACAATTTTGCTAGATACAAAACAATAAAATAAATAATATATATACAAAAAATCCAGATGTTGATGAAATTCCATTTTTTGTGGTACTTTAGTAGATTTTACTCTGTTTATCCTTTAGTTTAATTCAGTTTTAATTTCGCTGTATTCTTTAATGTAAATACAATGAAATTCATTGTGTAAAATGAAATTTCAATAAAATAAAAAAGGAGTCTTCATGTCCCGTTATCGAGGACCTCGTTTTAAAAAAATACGCCGTCTGGGAGCTTTACCAGGACTCACTAGAAAAACACCTAAATCCGGAAGTAATCTGAAAAAGAAATTCCATTCTGGGAAAAAAGAGCAATATCGTATTCGTCTTCAAGAAAAACAGAAATTGCGTTTTCATTATGGTCTGACAGAACGACAATTACTTAGATATGTACATATCGCTGGAAAAGCAAAAAGGTCAACAGGTCAGGTTTTACTACAATTACTTGAAATGCGTTTGGATAATATCCTTTTTCGATTGGGTATGGCTTCAACCATTCCTGAGGCCCGGCAATTAGTTAACCATAGACATATTTTAGTTAATCGTCGTATAGTCGATATACCAAGTTTTCGTTGCAAACCCCGAGATATTATTACTACGAAGGATAACCAAAGATCAAAATGTCTGGTTCAAAATTCTATTGCTTCATCCGACCCGGGGAAATTGCCAAAGCATTTGACGATTGACACATTGCAATATAAAGGACTAGTTAAAAAAATCCTAGATAGGAAGTGGGTCGGTCTCAAAATAAATGAGTTGTTAGTTGTAGAATATTACTCTCGTAAGACTTGAACTTAATGAAAAAAGGAAAGGTTCATAGAATTTTCTTCCTCTTCCCCTTTCCCCGAACTAAATCGACCTAAGGCCCTTAATTGGTATTTTCCATTCAACTAGCAGAAATGGATTAACCCTAGGATCCTTTTTTTTTTTTGTTCTTTCCTCTATGTGTATTTTACATACCACAGTAATTTACTATAGAGAATTTCTATTAAATAAAGGTATTATTGCTGGAATAAACTGTTATTTGATTTGATACATTGTGATCGTTAACGTTGATGAATTAAGAGAAACGGAAAGAGAGGGATTCGAACCCTCGGTAAACAAAAGTCTACATAGCAGTTCCAATGCTACGCCTTGAACCGCTCGGCCATCTCTCCTACATAATCTTATTATGGAAAATAAACTGAGTGAATAGCGAGTTTTCCTATTCCTGCAGTACAGGTACAACCACAACCGCTCGGGGGTTCCTTGGTTCTATTGGAAAAATTCCTTTTCATCTAAGTGGAAGGATCCAGGATTTTTTTACTAGGAATTCCGCTCCCTCGAAAAGTTTTAGTTTGGGTTTTCCCCAAACCAAAGAAAAAGAGAATGGAAGAATTCTTCTTATTCCATAATAAAATAAAGGAACCCTAAAATTCTGTTTGCATAAGGTACGCTACGCCATACAATCGGAATCTAAAAAAGGGTATGAGACAATTAATGACTTTGAAAACGCGAAATAGCTGATGAGAGAAGTTATTGTTGAGAAATAGAAAAGTGGAATGAAATCCAATCTTAGTCAAATATTTCATATCTCTTCTTGTCCAAACAGAAGGAAAAGGACACAATTTGAGCTGAGCGGAAAATCCATACCTCTCTTATCCATTTATAGCATATATATGGATCGATCGATTTATAAGAATCGAATGTGTTTGTTTTTATGGTATTTTGTGAAGGAATGAAAACAATTCTATATAGAATGGGTTGGGAATTATGCCTAGATCCCGTATAAATGGAAATTTCATTGATAAGACCTCCTCAATTGTAGCCAATATTTTATTGCGAATAATTCCGACAACCTCAGGGGAAAAAAGGGCATTTACTTATTATAGAGATGGTGCGATTTGACTCTTTTTTTTTTTTTAGCCCTACCTACACCTCAGTCTTACGAGAAAGAGAGGGGGTTCGCATAGAGAGAACAAAATTAGTAAAGGAAACCCACGCTTGGAGAAGGTGAGGTGAACTAACAATTCCTTCTGTCGTGTATCCTCGATTGATGCGGCCTCAGATGCTTCAATTGTAGATTTGAGTATTGAGCGAAAGGTTACACCTACAGGATAGGTTCTGTATTACAGGCCAATCCTACTCTACTAGTACCAATAGGCAGCATAGGGGAGAAAAGCACTACACCTAGAAATAGGAATCAACAAGAGAAAAACTTTGTTAGAAATTAGCCCTTTCCTGATCGGTATCAGGGCTGGGAAGAATGGTTGGGATAACAAACAACCATCAGGTTTGTACTTTGGATACCCCTATAACCATCAAAGATCGTTGAAGTGGCTAATTCCTCTAAATAGGAGGCGTTGAGAACAAAGAAATTCTTGGAGCTATCGTTTTCCTCTAGCATTAATAGAATTCATTGGTGTTAAGAAAAACCTCTTGCGGGAAGGTTGGCTAGAGATTTCTTGGAAAAATACCAGCCCCTTTCGGTCCATAATGAGATGGGACTAATTCTATTTTTATTCTATAGATTATTTCGCTTAGTACTATGTACAGAAGGGAGGAGCCGTATGAGATGAAAACCTCATGTACGGTTTTGGAACGGAGATTTTTTGAATAGAATGAACGACCGTAACGGATGTTGGCTCAATCCGAAGGAAATTATGCGGAAGCTTTGCAGAATTATTATGAAGCTACGCGACTAGAAATTGATCCCTATGATCGAAGTTATATACTCTATAACATAGGCCTTATACACACAAGCAATGGAGAGCATACAAAGGCTTTGGAATATTATTTCCGGGCACTAGAACGAAACCCCTTCTTACCGCAAGCTTTTAATAATATG